CAGTTTAGCTTTAACCATGTTAATGGTCTCACATTATTGGTTGATAGAGAATCAAAGTTGACTTACCAATGAATCACGAAATGCTATGGTTCTTACATATGATTTCATAATTTATTCAGAAGGAATTCGTTGAGATCGTGCACTTTTTTTTCCTATTTATCCTATAATATAAAAATATAAAATAAATTTAAATTAAATTTTAAATAAAGTACAGCCGGTTGGATCCAACCTATTCTTGAAATATACAACTCGCACACACTCCCTTTCCAAAAAAAATCAATACACCAAGCACTACACTTAGATTTATTGGATTTGTTGCTAAAATATCGGTATTAAACCCGAAACTCCCGGCAGATGGCCAGTGGCCTAAGGAAACGAAAGAATCGGTTACATTTTTCATATGCTCTCCTCTTATAGATAGGACTAATAAAGAACAGAGTTCTTTTTGTATCACCCGGCTCGCCCTTTATTTTTTGATCAATTTCCTTTTCTTAATTTTCCCATTTTTAATTTTTAACGGGAATAGATTTAATCTATTTATTGAATTCTCAAATTCAAATATTTATTATTTTTTTGAAGTTTCCGATAAGAAAGATACTTATTAAGTTAAGTTTAAGTGAAGCCTTAGGTTTCGTATCAATTGCGAAATAGCTCCTTTGTTCAAACACTTCCTACTTCCTAAAAGAAAAGTAAAAATTTCATCGTCCTAAACTAAGGGCGGGAAGGAAGAAAGCGAGCGAATCCACTAATTCCTCATCCTCAAATCAATCCTTCCCGAGGTATTGTCACAACAAAAATACATAATTGTAAAAAAAAAGTAAAATATTGATATAATTCACAGAAGCAAACGGCAACGAGTTAATAAAATAAGAGAAAAGTAAGTTATGTACTTTAATTTTATTTACATTTTCATTCTAGGATGAAATTAAACAAAAGGATTCGCAAATAAAAGCGCTAATGCCACGACCAGCCCATAAATTGTTAAAGCTTCCATAAAAGCTAGACTAAGCAATAAAGTACCTCGTATTTTACCTTCTGCTTCTGGTTGTCTCGCAATACCTTCTACGGCTTGGCCTGCAGCAGTACCTTGACCAACTCCAGGTCCAATAGAAGCAAGCCCTACGGCCAATCCAGCAGCAATAACAGAAGCGGCAGAAATAAGTGGATTCATGATAGGTTCCTCACGCCAAAAAAAAATGGTTAATGATACAATCAACCAATGAATTATTACTTAATTTGATCACTAAAATCTATCGAGTCGAAGTAACTAAAACTTCGATAATAATAAGGATAATAATAAGAAATATAATAATAATATGGATAGGTATAACCCTAATATAACTAGTATATATTTAATATATATCACATATACATATATCACATATACATTTTTTTCTTTCATAACGTAAACCGCCCACATTTTCTATGAAATTGGATTCTAGAATAATTCTTCGAAAGATATACAGAGTATGCGGCTGGACTTATAAACATATATCTAGTGTTAAACATTACATATATCTAGTGTGGCCTATCCACCATTTCGTAATATCGTCTATCTTTTCTCCTACAACCCTAGTCGTATATACTATACATACGTATTTGTATCTATTATGTTCCCCAACCGAGTGGATTCTCTTGAACCATGCATTGCCTCAATTGGGATAAACTTAAAAAAAAAGACTATTTCTAAAACTAATCAATGATGACCCTCCATGGATTCCCCTATATAAGCCGCGGCTAAAGTTGCAAAAATAAGAGCTTGAATACCACTTGTAAATAATCCAAGAAACATGACAGGTATAGGAACTACTGAAGGTACTAAAGAAACAAGAACAACAACTACTAATTCATCAGCCAATATATTCCCGAAAAGTCGAAAACTAAGAGATAAAGGTTTTGTGAAATCTTCTAGAATGTTAATTGGTAAAAGTATTGGAGTTGGTTGAATGTATTTTCCGAAATAACCCAATCCTTTTTTTGTAAGACCTGCATAAAAATATGCCACTGACGTGGGTAAAGCTAAAGCAACAGTAGTATTTATATCATTCGTGGGGGCGGCTAACTCCCCATGAGGTAACTCTATGATTTTCCAAGGTAAAAGGGCACCTGACCAATTAGAAACAAAAATAAATAGGAACATAGTTCCAATAAAGGGAACCCAAGGACCGTATTCTTCTCCAATCTGAGTTTTGCTCAAGTCTCGAATAAATTCAAGCACATATTCGAAGAAATTCTGACCATCGGTCGGAATGGTTTGTGGATCCCGAACAGCAATGATGACTGAACCTAATAAGATAGCAATTACGACCCAAGAAGTGATAAGTACTTGGGCATGAATTTGTAAACCTCCTATTTGCCAATATAAATGTTGGCCTACTTCTACACCTGATATATCGTATAACCCTGTGAGTGTTTTAATGGAACATGGTATAACATTCATATTGTCCTCTGACATAAATCAAACTTAAAAAAAAAAAGAATTATTTTGATTCAACCATATCTTTCTCAACTCATCCACTTTCATCAGTAATCATATATTTAAGATACCAAGTAATCGCACAACATAATATCAATATTCCATTTTATCTCTTTTTAAAAATGCAAGACAAGACGAGAATAGTAACCGAGCCAAAAAATCTAAATAATTAACTAATCTTATCTTAATATTCTTAATTATAACATAATCAACGACTTCTTATATAGCTAGAACGGCCCTCACAAATTGCGGATACTAATTTGTTAAGAATCAATCGGATTGAAGCTATAGCATCATCGTTGGCTGGAATCGAAATATCTGCAAGATATGGGTCACAATTTGTATCAATTAAACAAATCGTCGGAATCCCCAAAATGAAACATTCTCGAAGAGCTGTATATTCTTCTTGCTGATCAACGATGATTACAATATCGGGTAACCCAGTCATATATTTGATCCCACCCAGATATGTTTGCAAAGTAGATAATTTTCTCTTCAACATTGCTGCATCTCTTTTGGGGAGACGATTGAGTTTCCCCATCTTTTGTTCTGCTCTTAAGTCTCTGAACTTAAGAAGTCTCGTTTCTGTAGTGGACCAATTCGTTAACATACCACCGAGCCATTTTTTATTAACATAATGACATCGAGCCCTTATTGCAGCTGATGCTACTAAATCCGCTGCTTTTTTTTTTGTACCAACGATTAAGAAGTTTTTTCCTCTACTTGCTGCATCAAAAACTAAATCACAGGCTTCTGATAAAAAACGAGCAGTTCTAGTAAGATTTGTAATATGAATACCTTTACGCTTTGCAGAGATGTAAGGAGCCATTCTAGGATTCCATTTCTTAGTACCATGACCAAAATGAACTCCTGCTTCCATCATCTCTTCCAAATGGATGTTCCAATATCTTCTTGTCATTTTTACCACGCTTTGTCTTTTTTTTTTTTCACAAATAAAAAATTGTTCCTACGGAACCTTCTACCGGGATTGACCGTTGATATACAGTCCAAACCATTAATTTTTTTATTTCTTAATTTTATTTATTATCAAATCAATAAAATAATTAGATAATTAGAAAGTAAAAAGAATAAATCTCTTCTTAGGAAATCACATAAATGATTTTTCTAGTGTGTCATGGAAATTGTTTGGGACGCAAGAACAAAAAAATTCTCGATGGTGTAATAAAATATCTCTCATTTCCAACTCGAATAGATTTTTCTTTTTGATTTCCAAATGAATGTTTTTGTCTTGCCCTGAGCGATGCACTAATTTTTTGAATCCAGTACCGACTGGGATAATCCCCCCCAGAACAACATTTTCTTTCAGACCCTTCAACCAATCAATACGACCTCGTAGAGCAGCTTTTGCTAAAACTCTAGCAGTTTCTTGAAAACTTGCTTCGGATATGAAACTTTGAGTATTCAGAGACGCCCTCGTTATTCCCAATAAAATTGCCCGATAACGGATTGCTTCGTCTAAAGCACGCCCTGCGCGTTCCGCTCGCAACAATCCGATTAATTCTCCGGGTGAAAAAACATTAGACATTCCATCTTCTGAAACCAACACTTTTGATGTTACTTGCCGTATAATAATCTCTATATGTCTATTATGGATTTGTACCCCCTGGGATCGATAAACCTTTTGGATCTTATTAACCAAAGAGATACGACTTTGGGCTATGGTTAGCTCAGCTCCAATTAAGGATCCCCAGGGAATTCCAAGAATTCCTGGTATACGTTCGTTCCAACCTTCAAATCGCCTTTCAAAGTTCATCGATATTGAACCAATCGAACGCACTTCTAAGATTTGTTCTACTTTTGGAAGACCTTGCGTTATGTCACCAGATCGGGATTTTTCATATATAAATGTAACTAACGTATCTCCTTCAGAAAGGATTTCTCCATAATGTCCATGAACAGTCGCTCCTAGAGTGGCCAAATAGGGCTTAGCTGATCTTATAACTAAGGAATTGGAATTAAAATGAACAATTAAAATTTGACCAGATTTTTTTATGTGTGGTCCATGTTTAAATAGACATATATTTTCACAAAAAAATTGTCCAATACTAATTATTGTGGATGTCTCCTCACTAAAATTGTGATGTAGAAAGCACCAATTCAAATGGAATGGATTCAAAATGATGTTATTGCATGGACCGGGATTATAAAGCCGCCTATCTTCATCTATTAAACAGTATTTAAATACTTCAAGTACTTGGAAAGTCTGTTTAAGATTGTCAAGTAACCAATATTTATTTAACAAGATCTGATTATGAGTTATTAAATGGTAAGATGAATAAAAATTCACTATTTTAGGTACAATAGTACCTAAGGGGCCCAACAAATCCTTAAGTGGAGTTATGAGATTCGATTCTTTTGTCACATTGTTATATTTCGAACCGTTGAATGGGCCAACTCGATAACAATTGAATGATGACAAAAGTTTCAAGGATTGCCATTCCTTATTTCGATTCAACAACGTACCAATAGTTCCTTGATACTGGGTAAATAATGGAATCTTCGC